AGATAAGATCTAAGACTAAACAACTCAATGCTTCTATTGTTGGATCCATAATTAATCCTATGGATCCTTAGGATTGGTGGATCCTTTTCTATCCCGTTGTTTCGGACCATAGATCGAGCCAAGGGTCACAACTTCTTCTACTCATCCTGTATATTGTCCTTTTCATTCCGTGTTGCATTAGAAACTTATTATTATACGAGATTATACGAAAAAGAATCCTTCCTAGGAGGGAACAAATATTTATCTTTTCGATGAGAGTTTGTACACAACATGGGAGAAACCTATCTTCTATTTATAATAATTGAAGAAAAGGTTCCATCATATATAGTGAATTGATACTCCCGATTCCCACAAAATCATCTCTTTCGTTCAATAGTTACTCGTTATTAGTTAATAATCCTAGTGATTGGATCTATATGCGTATTCCGATAGGAAATGAAATAGTAAAATGATTTTTCGTCGAATGACTATTCATTTATTGTATTTTCAAATAGGGGGCAGGAAGGATCTATGGGAAAATGGTGGTTCAACTCAATGTTGTCTAACGAGGAGTTAGAACACGGGTGTGGGCTAGGTAAATCAATGGACAGTCTTGGTCGTCCTGTTGGAAATACCAGTGGAAGTGAAGATCCCATTCTAAATGATACGAATAAAAACAATCATAATCATGGTTGGCGCGAAAGTAATAGTTGCAGTAATGTTGATCATTTTTTCGGTGTCAGGGACATTTGGAGTTTCATCTCTGATGACACTTTTTTAGTTAGGGATAGTAATGGTAACAGTTATTCCGTATATTTTGATATTGAAAATCGGGTTTTTGAGATTGACAATGATAGTTCTTTTCTGAGTGAACTAGAAACTGCTTTTTCTAGTTATCTGAATAGCGGGTCTAAGAGTGACAATCGCTACTATGATCATTATATGTATGATACTACGTATAGTTGGAATAATCACATTAATAGTTGCATTGATAGTTATCTTCGTTCTGAAATCAGTATTGATAAGTACATTTCGAGTGGTAGCGACAATCACATTTACAGTTATATTTATAGTTACATTTGTAGTGGTGAAAGTGTAAGTGATAGTGACAGGGGGAGTTCTAGTATAAGAACTGGCGGTAATGGCAGTGATTTCAATATAAGAGGAAGATCTAATGATTTCGATGGAAATAAAAAATACAGACATTTATGGGTTCAATGCGAAAATTGTTATGGATTAAATTATAAGAAATTTTTTAGGTCAAAAATGAATATTTGTGAACAATGTGGATATCATTTGAAAATGGGTAGTTCAGATAGAATCGAACTTTCGGTTGATTCGGGCACTTGGGATCCTATGGACGAAGACATGGTCTCTATTGACCCCATTGAATTTCACTCGGAAGAGGAACCTTATAGAGATCGTATCAATTCGTATCAAAGAAAGACAGGTTTAACTGAGGCTGTTCAAACAGGCATAGGTCAACTAAATGGGATTCCCATAGCCGTTGGGGTTATGGATTTTCAGTTCATGGGGGGTAGTATGGGATCCGTAGTAGGCGAGAAAATCACCCGGTTGATCGAATATGCTGCTAATAGATCTCTACCTGTTATTATGGTGTGTGCTTCTGGAGGAGCACGCATGCAAGAAGGAAGTTTGAGTTTGATGCAAATGGCTAAAATATCTTCCGCTTTATATGATTATCAATTCAATAAAAAGTTATTCTATGTATCAATCCTTACATCTCCTACAACCGGCGGAGTAACGGCCAGTTTTGGTATGTTGGGAGATATTATTATTGCTGAACCCAATGCCTACATTGCATTTGCGGGGAAAAGAGTAATTGAACAAACATTGAATAAGACAGTACCTGACGGTTCACAAGCAGCTGAGTATTTATTCCATAAGGGCTTATTTGATCCAATCGTACCACGTAATCCTTTAAAAGGTGTTCTGAGTGAATTATTTCAGCTACACGGTTTCTTTCCCTTGAATCAAAATTCAAGTAGAGCGCTAGGCTCAGTTATTTGTAGCGAACTTTAGTTCATCGGAATCAAAGTCAAAACAAAATAAGAAGAGTGGAGTTTTCTTTGGTAACATAAGTTCTATAGGAAGTTTCGGATAATTACTTTTTTTGATGCAGATTTTTTATCCTACCCCTATTCATGATTAGTAATCAGGAACCCCCTATCAGGAGGAAAAGAGTGAATTCTTCCTTCCGCGGAATGGAATTGGGAAAAAAAATCAAAAGAATTTCATGTTCCCTTCTTTCATATTAATATATATCGTATTAATATATATAGAATAATTCAAATCTATAAGGGAAGTGTTGCATATTTTTATATCTCCCGAGGACCTACACTTTTGACTATGAATTCCTGTTGGATCGGATTCTAACAAATCCTTAGGAAACTCGTAAGAAACTCTTTATTAGAAGATAAGGGCGGTAGAACAAGAATAATAAAAATAAAGTGGATTATCATCCATCTATTTCTTGTAGAAAGGTGAATAGATACACTTATTTAGCTCTACGTTCCTTGCACTTATTATATACTTAATAATACTTATAATAGATATACTTATCATAAGATAAGATATCTTTATAACAGGTACAAATATTAAATCGAGGCACCCATTCTATGACAGATTTCAATTTACCCTCTATTTTTGTGCCTTTAGTGGGCTTAGTGTTTCCAGCAATTGCAATGGCTTCTTTATCTCTTCATGTTCAAAAAAACAAGATTGTTTAGACCTGATAGCACAAAATTTCATCAATTTATTACTTGGACTTGGATCATAATAGGGATATCCATTTAGTGGAATATGATACGACATGTGGCTCCCTCCGGGCACAAATAAAAAAGTGATTATACATGCGGATACATTATATATGGATAAATGCATGTATATGGGGGGATAGCTGTTTTAAAATGGATCAGAGCGGATATCTGAAATAGAAAGTTAACGTATCTATATTATGTAGATATACATAGTGGTGGTATTATACGAAGGGGATGTTATTATTTTATATCTAACCGATTCGATGAATTACTCCTAATAGTTCGCGTCATAATAGTGCTAGTTGATGAGAGTTACTTCGGGAGCAAAATAAAAAAAGTAAAATCAAATTCATTTGGCTTATTCTCTTCTCTCAATTCCAATAGGATGCAACTGGATCTAGTATGAACTATCGATCAGAACGTATATGGATAGAACTTATAACGGGGTCTCGAAAAACAAGTAATTTCTGCTGGGCCTGTATCCTTTTTTTAGGTTCACTAGGATTCTTATTGGTTGGAACTTCCAGTTATCTTGGTAGGAATCTGATATCTTTATTCCCGTCTCAGCAAATCCTTTTTTTTCCCCAAGGAATCGTGATGTCTTTCTATGGGATCGCAGGTCTGTTCATTAGTTCCTATTTGTGGTGCACAATTTCGTGGAATGTAGGTAGCGGTTATGATCGATTCGATAGAAAAGAAGGAATAGTGTGTATTTTTCGTTGGGGATTTCCTGGAATAAATCGTCGCATCTTCCTTCGATTCCTTATGAGAGAGATTCAATCGATCAGAATGGAAGTTAAAGAGGGTCTTTATCCTCGACGTGTCCTTTATATGGAAATCAGAGGCCAGGGCGCCATTCCCTTGACCCGTACTGACGAAAATTTGACTCCACGAGAAATTGAACAAAAAGCTGCTGAATTGGCCTATTTCTTGCGCGTGCCAATTGAAGTATTTTGAAATGAAGGGAATGAATGCTTTCTCAGCATGAGGGAAGGGACCCAGGAACCCCCTTTGAAATATAACTGAAGCTTCTTCGGAACGTTCATTCGAGGAAAACATGTTAGATTCTATTTCCCCCGTTCCGTTGGTAATCCTTCTGTAGCCCATAGAATAAAGCAGGCGGACGTATACGGAACAACCATAATAAGAAGCAATTTTGATCGACCAAAACTCCTTTTTCTGCATATAGAACTCAATTCTACTAGTAACAAGCCTAATAAGTATGTATTCATCACACATATCAGAGCATTTCGGAATACATAATTTCTCTTTTCTTTTTAGGGCCAATACTTTGGATTAATACATTAGATACAGATGTATCATATCTCGTTAATTATCTTTCTTTTGTCAATCGATGTTTCTTTTTTGATCCTTTCTTTAGCTCCTGGATAACCAAACGTTTAGATCTCTCATAACTATCCAATTTCTCTCTCGTTTTGTCACCTATTTCGGATTTCATCATTAATATTTTTCAGAAATATCCCCTCAATTATTCCTGGGTCGTGGGTAGCCAGTGAAAATTTCGAAAAAATAATTGAGGGGAGTTCTTTCGTCTCAAAATCAAAATAATATTCATTATTTCAAGCGGTTCTTTTGGGCATTCATCGAAAGAACAAATGAAGATAGAATTGGTTCGAATTTGACCGACTGAGATATCTGGGAAAAGTATTTGATTATTTCTTCATTCGAAACGGGCCCTTATTCTATTTCTATATTCTTTCTAGATCCAAAGACTAAACAATTCAAAAAAAAAAAGGAATAGATCCATAGGTTCCATACCTTGTTATAGAACTCATGCTTCATAGAAATATCGGATCAGATAGAGTCGGCGAATGAAGCGGGTTCATTAACAATTCACAGATGAAAAGTGTCAAAAAAGAAAGCATTGACTCCCCTCCCGTATCTTGCATCTATAGTCTTTTTGCCCTGGTGGATCTCTCTCTCATTTAATAAAAGTCTGGAACCTTGGGTTACTAATTGGTGGAATACCGGACAATCCGAAACCTTTTTGAATGATATTCAAGAAAAGAACGTTCTAGAAAGATTCATAGAATTAGAACAACTATTCCTGTTGGATGAAATGATAAAAGAGTACCCGGAGACACAGATACAAAAGCTTCGTATAGGAATCCACAAAGAGACGATGCAATTGGTCAAAATGCACAACGAAGATCATATCCATATCATTTTGGATTTCTCGACAAATATAATCTGTTTTGTTATTCTAAGTGGTTATTCTATTCTGGGTAATGAAGAACTTGTCATTCTGAATTCTTGGGTTCAGGAATTCCTCTATAACTTAAGCGACACAATAAAGGCTTTTTCTATTCTTTTATTAACTGATTTATGTATCGGATTCCACTCACCCCGGGGGTGGGAACTAATGATTGGTTCGGTCTACAAAGATTTTGGATTTGCTCATAACGATCAAATTATATCTGGTCTTGTTTCCACTTTTCCAGTCATTCTAGATACAATTTTGAAATATTGGATCTTCCATTATTTAAATCGTGTATCTCCTTCACTTGTAGTGATTTATCATTCAATGAATGAATGAAGAACTCATTTGATTTGCTGATATCAATCAAATCGCGATGCTACTTTGTACATAAACAAACCGTTTTGAAGCTTACTCACTCTTTATACTTCTACCCGCCCAGGGGATTCCTACTATACTTCAGTACAATTATTCCAGTACAATGGCAGAATCATGGATAGGGAACTATGCTAGCTACCTACCTAATTTATTGTAGAAATTTCCGGGATCAATTATTGGACCATGCAAAATAGAAATACCTTTTCCTGGGTAAAGAAAGAGATGACTCGATTCATTTCCGTATTGATCATGATATATGTAATAACTCGGACATCTATTTCAAATGCATATCCTATTTTTGCGCAGCAGGGTTATGAAAATCCACGAGAAGCAACCGGGCGTATTGTATGTGCCAATTGCCATTTAGCTAATAAGCCCGTGGATATTGAGGTTCCACAAGCTGTGCTTCCTGATACTGTATTTGAAGCAGTTGTTAGAATCCCTTATGATATGCAACTGAAACAAGTTCTTGCTAATGGTAAAAGGGGGGCTTTGAATGTGGGGGCTGTCCTTATTTTACCCGAGGGATTCGAATTAGCTCCCCTCGATCGTATTTCTCCCGAGCTGAAAGAAAAGATGGGCAATCTGTCTTTTCAGAGCTATCGCCCCACTAAAAGAAATATTCTTGTAGTGGGTCCTGTTTCTGGTCAGAAATATAGTGAAATCGTCTTTCCCATTCTTTCTCCGGACCCTTCTACTAAGAAAGACGTTCACTTCTTAAAATATCCCATATACGTAGGCGGGAACAGGGGAAGGGGTCAGATTTATCCCGACGGGAGCAAGAGTAACAATACAGTCTATAATGCTACAGCAGCTGGTATAGTAAGCAGAATAGTACGTAAAGAAAAAGGGGGATATGAAATAAGCATAGCCGATGCATCGGATGGACACCAAGTGGTTGATATTATACCTCCAGGACCAGAACTTCTTGTTTCAGAGGGTGAATCCATCAAGCTTGATCAGCCATTAACGAGTAATCCCAATGTGGGTGGATTTGGTCAGGGAGATGCAGAAATAGTACTTCAAGATCCATTACGTGTCCAAGGTTTGTTGTTCTTCTTGGCATCTGTTATCCTAGCACAAATCTTTTTGGTTCTCAAAAAGAAACAGTTTGAGAAGGTTCAATTGTCCGAAATGAATTTCTAGATCCACGGATTCATCAAGTTGGTAAAAAGGGCCGAATTATTGTTGATCAATGCAATTATGTATGATCCAAAAAGATATGGAAAGCCCCTTGTCTTGCTTTGTTTATACTGCTTTTCTGCGAGATGCCGGGAATTGCTTGTATCCCATTCCTAGTAATAGTATGTATATTGCGAAGAAGACTACTTGACCCCCCCCTTTTTTTTTTTCAATCCAAATTGGAGCGGTGTGACGCTTCTTATTGCCAGATTGTAAATGCCATGGAATGCATCAATAGTTTTTTCTATCTAATAGAATCAAATTCTAATAGACAATAGGCGGCATAACATTAAGTAGGAAGAGAATACGCGGCAAGGGATAAATGAAAGAATGATTCTGGGAGGGATTACTTGTCTTCCTAATTTTCGACACAAGAAAAGGAATTTTCTTGTGTCGAAATAATAATGATTCTTGATCTTGTTCGTCAAAGATTACTGTTTTCTTTTCCAGGTCTATCGGAACCTCTTTCTTTAGATTCATAAGAAGTGGCGGACAAACAAAAAAGGGGGATGGCTTAGTAAACAAATAGAACTTCTTCAACGAACTTATAAAATTTCAAGTAAAAAAAAAAAAATAAAATTTTAAGATAAGATAATAAATAAGGATTTGGATATGTGCAAAAATCCAAGATTTTCCCTTTTCAACCGGAACATTAAGAGTCTTTTTTTACTTGATGAAATTTTATTTTTATAGAATAGAGTAGAGTAAGGTTCAATTAAATTAGTATAGAAATGGTTTGCAGGATGTCTCATCTGTAGAAATCCTGTGTCATCCAAAAAATCAATTGATTCCTTCTTTCTTCTTGTTTCGGAAGGGGCCCTCATACTATGGCGGAACAGATATTATGAATCAATCAAGGGATTCCATTTTTCAAAAACATCATCAGAAACAAAGCATCCTTTTATCATTTCTATGAATCTAATATTATGATTATGTTGACTGGATGAATTTCCAACTTTTTTT